TACGCCAAAAAAGATAAAAAGGGGTTCTAGCTTTCAATTTTTTTTTTCTAGAAAACCCCAAAAAGACCTACTCCTTACTCAAGTTCCCGGTGAGGACCGACCAACATTTCATTAATCTTCCTTTTATTTAGCTTTTATGAATTCCTTATTCAGCAATTACGAATTACGACAGAAATGAAATGTGAAATTTTTGAGTAGTCTACTTCCCTTCGAATGAGGAATCCCCTTCTTAAAAGAATACCTTGAAACCCATAAGGGATTTACTTGTCTATGTATCGTTCTATTCGATCTTTTAGGTCCCTACTTAACCTCGACGGTTATGTCATGATGCCCTTTTAAAGTAAAGCCTATATGCGATGGATAGACTTCCGTAACCATGCCATATTTGTTTACTTGAACATATTTATTTCTAAAAGAAATGGAATGATTAATTCCACGAAAGACGTCTTTTTAACGAGGTACAACTAGCAATTCCTATTTATCTGTTAAGGAATCGACCATAGATCAATTCCCCTTTTTTAGAGTATTGAATACACTCATAATTCTGAGTTTCATGTTGCTCCTACAAAGAGACATGTCAGAGCCGGGGCATCCCAATCAGATTGAGCGGGATGACAGTTTTTCATTCCGAATCTGTAAAATCAAAATTTCGATCAAATCACACATCGCAGTATACGAGGCCTTCTAATTCTTTAAGCGGTTTATCTAAAAGATTCGCGATATAACTAGGAAGACGTTTCAAATACCACACATGAGTTACTGGACATGCCAGTTTAATGTATCCCATTTGATATCTTCGTACCCGAGAATCAACAAACTCGACTCCGCATTGTTCGCAAAATTTCGGTTCTTCTTTTTTATCTCCGATTACTCGATAATTTCCACAAGCACAAATTCCACTTTTTATCGGCCCAAAAATTCTTTCACAAAACAATCCATCCCTTTCCGGTTTATTGGTTTTGTAATGAAAAGTATAGGGTTTTGTCACCTCTCCAATCATCTCTCCATTAGGTAGGATTTTATTGGCCCAAGCGCTTATTTGTTGAGGAGAAACTGATCCAATTCGAAGTTGTTGATGTTTATACCGGTCGATCATAGAAGAAAAATTCCGATTCATTCCGATCAAGCTTCCTTCCTATTAATCTGGAAGTTCTTCTCAGATACAAGGAAATGGTTCAGTTCTAAAGCCAAAGATCGTAGTTCTCGAACGAGCAATCGAAAAGATTCTGGAGCATCTTCGGGGTTAGGTATTGTTCCTCCAATGATCGTAGTACCAAGTACTTCCTGGCGAGCTCTAATATGATCAGATTTATAAGTAAGCATCTCTTGTAAAATATGAGCAACACCAAACCCCTCTAGAGCCCAAACTTCCATTTCTCCTACCCGCTGTCCCCCTTGTTTGGCTCTTCCTCTAAGAGGTTGTTGTGTAACAAGTGCGTAATGTCCGCTGGAACGCCCGTGGATTTTATCATCAACTTGATGAATTAATTTCAGGATATAGGACTTTCCTATTATAACAGGCTGTTCGAAAGGATCCCCCGTTCTCCCATCAAATATTCTGCTTTTCCCCGGATATTCGGGTTCAAATACCCATGGATTCGCTGTTTGCTTACCGGCTTCATATAATTCAGAAAACACCAGTTTTCTGGAGGCCTCTTGCTCATATCTCTCATCAAAGGGTGCTATTCGATAATGCCTGTCTAACAGATCCCCCGCGAGCCCGAGCGAGCACTCAAATATCTGACCTACATTCATTCGTGAAGGTACTCCTAATGGGTTGAAAACCATATCGACGGGTGTTCCATCTTGCAAATAAGGCATATCTTGTCTAGGCAAAATTTTGGAAATGATACCTTTATTCCCGTGCCTTCCTGCTACTTTATCACCTACTTTGATTTCACGCTTCTGTAAAATATATACACGAATCGTTTCTGGATTATAGCTGGAACCCCCTTTTTTATGGACCCATCTCACATCAATAACTCGACCTCTGCCACCTATAGGTAATTTTAGACAAGTTTCTTTTGCAGTGGATACTTGAATACCAAGTATGGCTCGTAATAATCTATCTTCCGGAGCATATGATGATTCTTTCGCCATCTGCGGAGTTAATTTACCTACTAAAATATCACCCGTTTCTACCCAAGAGCCCAGCATCACAATTCCATTTCTGTCTAAATTGCGGAGTAAATGAGCCTCTAAGTGTGGTATTTCGTTAGTGATTCTTTCGGGGCCTTGGCTTGTCACATGAGTTTGAATTTCATATTTCCGTATATGAAAAGAAGTATAAATATCTCCATATACCAGACGTTCGCTAATGAGTACTGCATCCTCAAAATTGTAGCCCTCCCAGGGCATATAAGCTACTAATACATTTTTTCCTAAAGCGAGTTCGCCACCAACTGTAGCAGCACCGTCCGCTAAAATTTGTCCCTTTTTAATGCACTTACCCCGCGTAACCCGGGTTTTTTGATGCATACAAGTATTTTTATTGGAACGTTGATACATAATCAATGGTATACTTAGAGTGTTTCCATTACCTGATAAAAAGATCTTGTCAGTATCGGTATAAATGATCTTTCCCTCGTGTTCGGCTATAGCGGAAACCCCCGAATCTAGAGCCGCTTGACGTTCCAACCCAGTTCCAACAATGCACTTCTCGGATCGAGAAAGCGGAACTGCTTGACGTTGCATATTAGAACTCATTAAAGCCCGATTCGCATCATTGTGCTCGATAAAAGGAATGAGGGAAGCTCCAATAGAAAAATATTGGAAGGGAAAAATGCTTCGAAGCTGAATCTGTTCCCATGCAATAGTCAGGAATTCTTGACGGTATCGAGCTGGAACAACCTGTTCTTCCTGAATACCATGATTTAATCCCAAAGAATTTCCTGCCGTTACCATATAGTATTCATCTATACTTGGTGATAAATAAACCACCGGGACCCCTTTCGGTCTCTCAGAAATTTCATAAAATGGCCTTTCTAAAGACCCCCAATCACCAATCCTCGCATGAATTGCTAAGGATCCAATGAGTCCAACATTGATTCCTTCGGATGTATCAATTGGGCAAATACGCCCATAGTGACTAGGATGAATATCTCGTATCCGAAAACTAGCAGTTCGCCCTGTCAACCCCCCAGGACCCAAATAACTCAATTTTCGCCCATGAACTATTTGTGTCAATGGATTTGTTCGATCCAAAACTTGAGATAGGGGGTGTAGGCCGAAAAATGATTCATAGGTGGTTGTTAATGGAGTTGAAGTTACCAAATTATGAGGAGTCGGTATCAATTTTTGCCTAATAGCTCCACCCATAGTTCCTCGAACCGCATTTTCTAAACGAACCATAGCCAATCCGAATTGATCTTGTAACAGATCCGCTACAGAACGAATACGTTTATTTTTCAAGTGATTCATATCGTCAAGTGTACCCATTCCAAATTTCATTCCGATCAAGTGATCCGCAGCTGCCAATACATCCCGCGGTAACAAAAATGTAATGTTCTGAGGTATATCAAGATTAAGTCTCTGGTTCATATTTCGCCGACCAACCCTTCCTAATTCACATCTTTGTTGAAAAAATTTCTTTTGTAATTCCTTACATAAGGACTCAGAAAAGACTGGGTCCCCGCCTACACAAGCAAATTGTTGATAAAATTCCAAAATAGCATTTTCCTTTGACCCAATTTTTTTTTTCTCCTTATCAGTTGGAAAAGACAAGAAAATTTCAGGGTAACAAACATTATCTAGAATTTCTTTTAAATTCGAACCCATAGCTGATGATGGAACTAGAATAGATATTTTCTGTTTCCTACTCACGCGCGCCCATATCCTTGCTTTTCTATCAATCTCTAATTCTGATCTTCCTCCCCAATCTGATATTATGGTACCGGTATAGACTGAAATTCCGTTATGGTCCAATTCTGAACGATAATAAATACCGGGACTTTGCAATATTTGATTGATTACTATTCTATATATTCCATTTACTATAGAGGTTCCCAGGGAATTCATTAGAGGAATGTTTCCAATAAATATGGTTTGTTTTTGCATATCCCTACCGGTTTTCCAAATTAATCCCGCGGGTACATACAATTCTGAACAGTATGTGAGTGATCCATGCACAGCTTCTCTTTCTTTTATTAAAGGTTCTACCAATTGATATGTTTCCACAAATAATTGAAATTCAATTTCTTGATCTGTATCTTCAATTTTTGGAAACTTATAAAGTTCTTCCATCAAGCCCTGATCAATGAACCGACAAAATCCCTCAAATTGTATCTGACTAAACCCCGGTACTGTAGACATTCCCCCATTTGCATCTCGAAGCATCTTTAGTTTCCCATTTATCGAAAAAATCCCATTCATTGGCTCATTCTTCGTCGAACGATATGGATCGATCTAGCAATGATGCGGATTTCTCGAGCAATGATGGAATGTATATTCTGTTTACTGAATCACATGAAATTTTAAACAACTCCATATCAGATATGTAATGTCTGAAATGCGTATGAACGGAGAAATAAAGAGAATTTTCTACTCAAATTTGTAACAGATACAAATGAAAATTACTTGAGAAAATAAAACATTCCCGGAAACAGAATTCTGCCACTTAACTGAGACTTATGTTATGTATGGAATCTTGTATAGAATATATAAAGTGATCCAATTTCTACCTATTATTATGATATTAAGCTCCTGTTGGATACCAAATAAACGGACTCAGGATTTTTTGATCTATTCTCTCTGAATGCGATAAAGACAGAAATGATTCGCAGAAAGGAGATATGGTGTGACCTACGCGACCCATTTGTATTTGTTCGTCGAATTCGTGGATATAGAATTCCAGTGCACAAGAGGGGTTAAGAACACTCAGATATAGCTGGATAGCTATCCGTATATCGCCTATTCAAGTTCTGCTTGAATAACATGAACCATGCTATATCCTAATTATATTTGATATTCAATGAAAAACGGAAAAATGTAAACAGGGTAATTCCCTTAATTCTCTTATAGTATAGATATATCATAATCATATATATAATATATAAAATACCTGCTTAGGTGGATCTACGTAACAATTTCTATTCTGGGGTTTACATATACACATAATTGTTATTATAATTGTAATTGAAAAGGATTTTTTTTTTCAAAAAAAAAATTGACACCGATTAATTGTGTATCAATTTCATTTTCTTATGACACTAACTAAAGAAAGGCAATTTGAGATCCAAAAACCTTTCGTGAATTCACAGTCAATAGTTAATGGTTCAAATTTGCCCTTAATTTTCATTTATGTGACTGAAAAGCCACTTTTTATCTTTCAATAGAAAACCGGGGGGACTTCTTCTTCTTTTTATTTTAGGTTTATTAGAAAAAAGATAAGGAAAGTGGGATTCAGCAAATCCAAAAAGGGTGGGGAATTTTCCTCTATTTTTTTTTTTCGTTTTGGCGGCATGGCCGAGCGGTAAGGCGGGGGACTGCAAATCCTTTTTCCCCAGTTCAAATCCGGGTGTCGCCTGATCAATAAAAACTCGAAATACCTTTGAATAAAGAATAAAATCGTCAAATTCTTGCCCAACAAAAAGCAGAGGAAAATAAATGACTATAATTGCCGTGCTCGATTTTAAGAATCTGGGGATAAAAGACTGTCAATCCTTGCGACTAGGATTCAAAGGCGGATTATGGTATATGGTATATTAAGGCTAGAAAGGCTAGGATATACGGACTTCCACTACTGGTGTAGTGTCTACTTACTGAGTTAGATAGTCAAATGGGGAATCAAACAAATTAGTGGTGTAAGGGGTAGAAGATACTTTGACGTTGTATACAGACTCACGGGAGTCTCTAAATGCTCAGACATTCACTCAATATTGGACCAGCTGGATAATTGTCTTTTCATAGAATAAAATAAAAGTGAAAAAAAAAAACTTTTTTATTTTCAGTAACCCCCCGGCAAGAATAAAATGTAAAAGGGGGTCTCCTATTGTTTCGCAGAGACAATAAGGATTAGAATTAGATAACAGAGAAGATAGAAATCTGTGATAGATTGTAAAATATCTTGATTGTATATATATATATTTTTGCTTATGGAGGGCAATAAAAAAGCAATAGGTTTACTATATCCTACATGTTCCGTTACTAACATTCCTTTTACAATTACAAGAAAGTAACTGCGCGCTTTGCTTGGGCTTAATGCTTCCTAATTTTACGATAATATAGGAACTTGTTCTGGGTGGATTTATTGGATTAGTTTATCAATAGCCTTCCTCGGTCAGAAATCCTTTTTGACTCTGCGCCACTGATTCGATTATTATTAGTGATTAATACTGGAAGAAATTCTTCATATTCATAGAGATAGGGGACATAATTCACATGGATATAGTAAGTCTTGCTTGGGCTGCTTTAATGGTAGTCTTTACATTTTCCCTTTCACTCGTAGTATGGGGAAGAAGTGGACTCTAGAACTCTAGAGTCGTTACTAATTTAATTGAGTTGAGTAATAAAGCTGTATCAATACAATAGTTGCATAGATCGTTCTGCAAAGCGTTTTTTTATTTAAATTAAATATAAAGAATATCTCCCATTTCCAAATAAATTCTAAATGGAATGGAATATATGAAGAAGAACCTTTCAATCAAACAAATATTTCATTTCAATTATTCCTATGTTCATATTTTGAAAGTAAAAGGGATACACACGATATGAAATTTTTTCCAGCCAAATGCTTTCTAAATGTCTAAATGTTATATTTTGATGACCTGGCTATTACCAGAATTACATATGCATATTACAAAGAGTCAGCCCCCTTTTTATTTGTTTCCCTCCTTAGTGCCCAAACAAAAAGGAAGTTAATCTGTTATTACTTAGCTACCTACTTTCTACCGGGGCAACATAGAATAGATAAGATATAAGGGTTGTTCGACAACGTACTAGGCATAATAGGATCTTGCGCCGGGCGATTCACACATCGCGCACTTACCCTTAACCTTTGTTTTAAATTCCTAGAACTCTTAATTTACACTTTACCGACTCATTACCGACTCACTTCATATCGCGGTTCACGCGTTAAAAATAGGCGGAATCCACTACTATATTTTACAAATCTGTCTGAACAATTTCCCATAGAATGACTTGACTCATCTGTTAATGGCTCAATCAATTATTCTTTGTTGGGTTGATAAGATATAAAGGGGGAGTACTCGGTTTCGTTTCTTTATTTATTATATATCTATACGCCCATAATATCCGTCCATACCATATCTTTCTTCCATTGATTTGATTGTTTCGACAGCTCCCGGTATTCCTATTGAAAATAATAAGAAACCTAGTAATTAGAAGCATAAGACATATAAAACATAAGAGTCAAAACGCACATTCGATTATGCTCAGAATCACGACAAATCAAATGGATGTTTCAAAGACCTAGACTTGAGAGGCCTTGCTATTTCGGAATTGGGGTGAGGGGCTTTTTACTTTATTTTTTTATATGTACAT